TAATGTTTGAGCATATTGCCCATCAGTAACTTTGAAGGCTACAGGTTTACGTTAACCTAAAACATTAGAAGTAGAGTAAGCTTAAGGGAATAATTCCAAGGATGGAAATTGAGGTAATAGTTCTCAGAATAAAAAAGTGTTTTAGAGGTTTACTCTTTATAGTATTCCCTATTAGTCTAGCAATTGTTTTGTGAATAGAAAATCTGTGCATACACATACGAACATAAAAGTATAAAGTAATAAGTCTAGAAAAGATGAGAATAGCTAGTACTGGAAAATTTTCTCTTATAGTCATGAAAACTATGTATTTTGGAAGAAATCCTATTAATGGAGGGAATCCTCCTAATGAAAGAAGATTAATAAAAATAATAAATCTAGCTTTTGATTCGGGCATTGTAGCTAGTTGTGTAAAATAATTAACATTTAAGAATCAAAATGATAAACATAAAATAAATCTTGTAAGGCAATATAAAAAGAAGTAATCTACTCATATTTGTCTAAAACACATAGTAGAAGTAACTCAGCCTAGGTGAGAGATAGAGGAAAAAGCCAAAATTTTGCGAGTTGAGGGTTCAATTACCCCGGAGATTGCCCCAGTAATAGCAGAAGTGAGAGCTAGAGCAATTAAGACGTCTTTATGAAACAGTAGGGAGAGTATTACTAGTGGAGCAATCTTTTGCCAAGTTAGTAGGAGAAGGACTGTATGTCAATTTAACCCCTCTATAATTTTAGGAAATCAGAAATGAAAAGGGGCCATGCCTAGTTTTATGGATAAAGTCAAGGTGATAATAATATTAGGTCTCTTGGGGTAAAGTTGGCCTCCTCCGTAAATGTAAAAATAGAAAGCCCTAAAAATTATAATCGCAGAAGCGAAAGCTTGAATTAAAAAGTACTTAATAGCAGCTTCTGTACTCTTTTCGTTATTTTCATTATTCAAAATAACTGGAATAAATGCTATTAAGTTTATCTCAATCCCCATTCATATACCGAAAAAAGTTGAGGAAGAAACGGAAATTAGCGTTCCTGTAAAAATGAAAAACGCGTAAATGAAGGGCGGTAATCTTATCATGTACACTAAAAAGAAGTGTAATCACTATCGTTGGGGTATGAACCCAAAAGCTTAAATTTAGCTTATCTTTTCTTATTTAAATAAGATATATGGGGTTTAATAAAGATAGGTTTACCCTACATGATTTACTCTATCAAAGTAACCCTTTTGTCAGGCACTTTATTTTAGAATGAAATAAAAAAATTAGGTCTAGAACTAATTTTAAAAACTTTTTTTCTAATGTTACAAATGATAAAGAGTTTCTCCCAAAAAAAAGTTTTTAAATTTTTTTATCATAAAAATTTTTATGTTTAGGAAGAGTAAAGGAATTTTTTTTTTGTAAGAACAATTTGTTACTTATTTATTTCTTATTTTGGGATTTACCCTCTTTCAAAATTTACATTTATACTCTAATTTCTGGAGGGAGAGTAGGAGATGAGAATCTCTCCTAAAAGAGAGATTTTAAAAAAGGGGATTATTTTGATGTTTTTTTTTTTCTATTTGTTTTATATTGTCCGTAATATATGCTTTTTTTTTTAAGTTTTTTATTTAAATTAGTAGTTTTAATTATAGCTATGTTTCTTATTTTAAAAAGATGATCGTTGAGGTCCGTGTTGTGATTTTGGCTGGAAGATGGGCTTACATGTAGGTTTAAGCGGGAGTTATTTGAGAAAAAAATAAATTTTAAAAAGGGAAAATCTCAGTAGAAAGTATTAGAAATATACGAATTAGTTCTATCTAGGTAATCATAAAGGAGTGGATGATGGAGTGCCAGCAGCCGCGGTTATACTTCTGCTCCAAGTTAAAAGTTAATATACAGAATAGTTTTTATGTAAGAATAGAGTTAAGGGCTTCTTTTTACATTATTAAGTAGAATTTTAATGTAGAGTGATAACATAGAGGCATAAAAGTAAGAATTATAGTAGGAACCAGGATTAGATACCCTGTTACTTATAAGTAAAGAATTCTGGAATAGTAATATTGGAAAAAATTTAACGGATTTGGCGGCAAGATAGCCATTTAGAGGAACCTGCCCTGTGAACGATGAGCCACGAAAACCTTACTTTTGTTAGTATCCAGTTTGTATACCGCTGTTGTCAGTCAGTTTCTTTAGAAAACTTTCGTTTATGATTTTATCATTGACTTCAAGTAAAGGTGCAGCTAATACAAAAGATAGAGGTGGGTTACATTTATAAGAATAAAACGGATGAAGTTCGTGAAAAGTCTTTTGAAGGTGGATTTAATTGTAAAGTTTAAGTAAACTTGATGGGAGCTCTGTCTTGTGTACACACCGCCCGTCGCTCTCTTTCTAAAACGAGATAAGTCGTAACAAGGTAAGTGTAATGGAAATTGTACTTGTGGGGACAAGCTGTTTAAGCATTTCATTTACACTGAAAAGGTTCTTGTAAGGTACAAGGTTCTCATTGATAAAAATAGTTTAAAGGTTAGTCTTGTTAGAGGTATAAAAATAATTAGTAGTGTTAACGAAAATTTCTTTTTACTATAGAAAATTAGTACTGTGAAGGAAATATTGAAATATTTGAAAATTTTTCATAATAAAAGTACTTATAAATTGAGGTACCTTTTGTATTAGTGGTTATTAAAATAAAACTAAAGAGTTTTTTCTCGAAAATAAAAGATCTAGGTAAGTTTGAAAGTTTTTGTGTCAAAAAAATTTTTTAAGTCTGCTTAGGGGTGAAATTCTAATCGCTTTTATTAATATCTAGTAACTTCAGAAATAAATTCAGTTTAGAACGTATAGGGAGATTTTAATTTAAAAATTGTTCTTAAAACGTTTTTAGATTTTAGGGGATGAGCTCTAAAGTCATTTTAAAAGATTCGATTATATTGTTTTTTTCATAGGCTTAGAATTAGCTATAAGAAAGTGTTATAAAATATAAGACTAGGTTTAAGATTTATTGTTCTTTTTTGTTTATGAAGTTATTTTAAAAATTTTTTAAAGAAAGAAAATATGATAACATTAGTAGATAATAGGATAAAGAATATCATTTTAAATTATTCTCAGGAGTTTAAATAAAATAAATTTTACAGAAGAACTCGGCAAATGAAATTTCCGAATGTTTAACAAAAACATTTCCTCTTAGTAAAGGAGGTAAGGCCTGCTCACTGAATTTTAAAGAGCCGCAGTATCCTAACTGTGCTAAGGTAGCATAATCATTAGTCTTTTAATTGGAGACTGGTATGAATGGCTAAACGAGAGATTGACTTTTTTTGTAATAAAAATTGAATTTAATTTTTTAGTGAAAAAGCTAAAATTTTTCAGAAAGACGAGAAGACCCTATAGAGTTTCATACCTCAAAATATTTTTTTTAAGTGGATGTTTCAAACAAAGTGTTGTTGGGTATTTTGTTGGGGCGACATTAAGATAAATAAAACTCTTTTTTTTAAAAATTTTTATAGAAATATATTTATGATCCTTTAAAAAAGATCAAAAGAAAAAATTACCTTAGGGATAACAGCGTAATCTTTTTTGAGAGTTCTAATCGACAAAAAGGTTTGCGACCTCGATGTTGGACTAAAATTTAGGCAAGGTGCAGCAGTTTTGCTTTAAGGTCTGTTCGACCTATAATATTTTACACGATCTGAGTTCAGACCGGCGTGAGCCAGGTTGGTTTCTATCTTCTGATTTCATTTATTTCAATTTAGTACGAAAGGATTGGTTGATTGTAATTTTTACAAGTAGGAGAGGATTATTAAATATCATTATATAAATTTGGCAGAGAATTGTATTAGATTTAGAATCTAAGCATGGAAATTAGAGCTTTCCAATTTATAGTGATATTAATTATCTACTATGTTTTACTTTTAGTCTGTGTATTGATTTCTGTAGCTTTTTTAACTTTATTAGAGCGAAAGGTTTTAGGGTACATTCAAATTCGCAAGGGCCCTAACAAAGTTGGGCTAAGTGGCGTATTACAGCCTTTTTCGGATGCTATTAAATTATTTACTAAGGAGCAGACTTGATCTTCAGTTTCTAACTATATATTGTACTTTTTTTCTCCAGTTTTTATATTTTTTATGTCTTTATTTTTATGATCCATAATACCTTTTGGGACAGGATTTTTTGATTTTGAGTTTGGGTTTTTCTTTTTTTTGTGCGTTTTAAGTCTAGGTGTTTACCCTTTAATAATTGCTGGATGGTCTTCGAATTCTAAATATGCTCTTTTGGGAGGCCTTCGGGCTGTAGCTCAAACTATTTCTTACGAAGTCAGTCTTGCTTTGGTACTTTTGTCTTTTATTGTGGTTGTAGGGGAGTATAGCTTGGAGGATTTTGTAGAGTATCAGAGTTCTTTTTATTTTATTTTTTTCTTTTACCTTTTGTCAGTTGTGTGAGTAGTGTCTTGTTTAGCTGAGATGAATCGTACTCCGTTTGATTTTGCAGAGGGGGAGTCAGAATTAGTCTCTGGTTTTAATGTTGAGTACAGAGCTGGGGGGTTCGCTCTACTATTCCTAGGTGAATATTCTATAATTATCTTGATAAGAACTGTAATAGTTGTTTTATTCTTTGGGGGAAGTTTGTCTCTAATCTTCTTTTTGAAAGTAGGGGGGTTTATTTATTTAGTTTTATGGCTTCGAGGTACTTTACCACGGTATCGGTACGATAAGTTAATAGGGTTAGCTTGAAAAAGAATTCTTCCTTATACTTTGCATTGTCTTTTTATGTACATGGGCTTTAAAGTTTTAATAGAGGTTTTTTAATGGTGTATTTTAAGAAAAATATTGCTTTGCAAAGGTGAAGTTGCTTTATTTAGCTGCCATTTATTTATAATAATTAGTTTATAGGAACAGTGCAATTTGACTGCAATAGAAGTAGTGTAATTCTGCTATTATTAATAGGGCACATAGTAGCTTAAGGCAAAGCTTTAAACTTTTAATTTAAAGATGATATTTTTCCTATGTGGTTTCTAAAATTTATACAAATATTGTATAAATAATAATTTAAAAAGGGAGGATTTTCTCGTTTCTAGATTTACAATCTAGCGCCTAAACTCAGCCACCTTTTTTTTATTAAATTTTAGTACGGGTTAGAAAGAAACTGTTAGAAGATTCGAACTTCTATAAAATGCTTTCAAAGCACTTGCTTCCCAGTCAGCCAAACAGCTATTTTTCTATGGTTTTATCTCAAATAAGGTTAGCTAAGGGGCAGGTGAGGAAAAATGAGAAGTAAAATAAAGTTAGAAGTTGTCCGATAATGATATAAGGGTCTTCTACTGGTATGCCTCCAATCCATGTTAATAGAATGGCTGTGCCGATATAGGATCAAAATAGGAATTTTGAAATTGGATAAAAAGTAAGACATCGGAAATTTCTTTTTTGGGATAGGGGTAAGATGGCTAGGATTAAAATTGATATTACAAGCGCAATTACCCCTCCTAATTTATTAGGGATTGATCGTAAGATAGCGTAGGCGAACAAGTAATATCATTCTGGTTTAATGTGCTCTGGGGTAACCAGAGGATTAGCGGGGATAAAATTTTCGGGATCTCCGAGCAGATATGGTCTCCATAAGGTAATTATAAGCAGGAAAAAAATCATAGTGCAGAAACCTAGAATATCTTTGAAGGTAAAATAGGGGTGAAATGGAATTTTGTCTGTGTTTCTATTTAATCCTAAAGGGTTATTTGAGCCAGTTTGGTGGAGAAATAAGAAGTGGATTGCAACTATGCCCACGATTAGGAATGGTACAAGGAAGTGTAAGGCAAAAAATCGGGTCAGGGTAGCATTATCTACTGCGAATCCTCCTCATATTCATTCTACTAATCTAGGGCCGATATATGGGATTGCTGAGAATAAGTTTGTAATAACAGTAGCTCCTCAGAAGGATATCTGTCCTCAAGGTAAAACATAACCAATAAAGGCTGCAGCCATAGTTAGAAAAAGAATAGCAATCCCGGTTATCCAAGTATGGAACATTTTGTAGGAGCCATAGTAAATTCCCCGGGATACGTGTAGGTAGATGCAAATAAAGAAAAAGGAGGCGCCATTAGCATGTAAAGTTCGGATTAGTCATCCTCTATTTACGTCTCGTATAATATGGATTACTGAGGAGAATGCTAAGGAGATATCTGAGGCAAAATGTATAGCCAGAAATAGGCCGGTCAAAATTTGGATTACTAAACATAGTCCAAGAAGTGAACCAAAATTTCATATGTAGGAGATATTGGAAGGAGAAGGTAAGTCAATTAATGCGCCATTTATAATTTTAAAAAGGGGATGGTTTTTTCGTATAGGTTTTGACATTAGATAACTCGTAGAGGGCCTTGACTTATTTTTCTAATTTTTACTACTGTAAGGAGGGTCAGGATGATGTAGCAAGCTATTAATAGTGTAATAGGTATGACGGAATCAGAAAATGGTTTGAAGATGGTGAGGTTAGAAAATTGGTCATAAGGGGTAGGTTTGGCTTCTATAGAAATATTTTGTTTAGGTTGATTAAGGAAGAAGGCTAAAGCGGGAACAATTGATAAAGGGAGAAGTATTTTCAGGTTAGGCTTAAATATCTCATTGGAAGCGATGTTTGATATATATGTAAATAAGATTAATATCCCTCCTAAAAATACAAGAATTAGTGTATATGAAAATCAAGGGAATTGTGAAACAATATATATAATAACAGAAATTAAAATTGTTTGAAGAATAAGGATAAAAATTATGGCTAGTGGGTGAAATATAAATAGGAAGATTAAGTTTAAAATGAATATAAATGTTATGGTTATGTTCGTTATCATAGTCCAAGAGGTACTACCTTTTTCCGATTTACAAGACCGGTATTTTATTATAAACTACGTGGACAGGGAGGGGCTATTAAAAGACCTTAGTCACCTTTGCAGCTTCAATGCAAAGCTCTATTTTGAGCTATTTTAATAGAAAAATAATACTATACCGATTATGATTCAGATCAGTAAAATGAATATCTTAATAGAGTTGTCTGTTAGTAATCGGATTTTTAGGGACAATCGGTTAATATATCTTATGATGCCTTGGCCCCCAAAGAATTCGAGTCAACCTATATCACTTAGTATTAAGGTTTCTATTCCTGTTGTGAGAGGCTTATGGACTAATGGTTGAGCAGATACATAGGGTAAGAATCATATTGACCCTCTAGTTCAATTTAAGAGAGAAAATTTGGTTTTTGAGAATCTGAAGGTTGATTGGGAGATAAAAAATCCGATAAGAGCTCCCAATAAACAAATGCTTAAGGTAAGATTTTTGAGTTCTCTGGGGAGGATGATGGCTGAAACATCTAAAGTTAATCAGGAGACAAGGGCGCCGAAGAAGATTGAAAATGAAACTAGCCCAATACATGCTTTGGTTATAATTCCTCATCCGTCACTGAGATTACAAGAGCCATTTAAAACGTAATCTCGTTGGACTATATAGTAAATTAGTCGGAACGTATAGGTTACGGTTAAGCCCGTGGATAGAAATAGTATGAATAATCTTAGAAAATTAATTTCCCCTATAAGGGAGAGTTCTAGAATTAAATCTTTAGAGTAGAATCCCGCTAGAAACGGTATGCCACTTAGGGCTAGGTTGGAAACGGCGAAACATGCTCTAATAAAGGGGAGAGAAATTATTATATTACCCATTATTCGAATGTCTTGTCATCCTTTGAATCCATGGATGATGCATCCGGCTCTTATGAAAAGTAAAGCTTTAAACAGAGCGTGTATAAGAAGGTGAAAAAGAGCTATTCTTACGAGGCCCAGAGAGAGTCTGTATATTATTAAACCAAGTTGTCTAAGGGTAGAAAGGGCAATAATTTTCTTTAAATCGAACTCGAAGCAGGCTCCTAGTCCAGCCATAAATATGGTAAGGACTGATAAAATTATTAGAAGTTCGTTTATTCAGAAGTCATAGACCCATCCTAGTCGGATTACTAGGTAGATACCGGCGGTTACTAGGGTTGAGGAATGGACTAGGGATGAAACCGGTGTAGGAGCAGCCATGGCAGCTGGAAGTCATGCCGAGAATGGGATTTGGGCTCTTTTTGTTAAAGATGCTAGAACGATTAAGGCTCTTGTGAGGAGGAGTCTTTCTCTATTACCTATTCAAGCTGTAAATCTTCAGTCCCCAAAATTAATTATTCATGCGATTCCTACTAGGATTAGAACATCTCCAATTCGGTTTGATAGGACAGTTAAGGTTCCTGCGTTTAGAGATTTAAAATTTTGGTAATAAATCACTAAACAGTATGAGACAAGGCCTAAACCGTCCCATCCCAACAGAATACTGATTAGGTTAGGACTGAAGATTAACAATCCCATAGACCCTACAAATCCTGCTAAAAGGAAAATGAAGCGGGAGATATTAATTTCTCCTTCTATATATTCCCCTGAGTAGTAGAATACACTTCCAGAAATAAATAATACAAAGGCTAGGAATATCAACGATACTCAATCAAATAATAAAATGAAGTTAATGTCTGTGGCTCCTCAGGAGAAGATATTTCATCTAACGAAAATTCTAAAGGAGTAATTTAGGAATAGTATGGCAAGGGAGAATAAAAGGAATGAAAAGGTTAAAAAAATGGTAAAAATTAAGTTTCATATTCTGATAACAGACATAGTCCAAAGTAAACTTATTACATCTTAAGTACCACAAACTTAAATTTTTATTAAACTATTTAGACAATATGTCATGAAATCTACTTCAAGGATTAAAAAGAATAAAGGGAAAAAGTGAAGAAAAAGAATTAAGTACTCACGGATTATTCCATCTGATAGGGCACGAACCCCTATAAAGTGCATACCATGCTGTGTTGATGAAAATAAGTATAGTCTATAACAAGCTCCTAAGAATGAGAATATTATAAGAAGGGTGATAGTATAGAAGTTAAATCTTAGGATTCTCCCTAAAAGTCCAAGTTCTCCAACTAAGTTGAGTACTACAGGGGCGGCCATGTTACCAATACAGTAAATAAATCATCAAAAGGCTAATCTTGGCATAATTTCTAAGAGACCTTTATTAATTAAAATTCTCCGAGATCTTCTTCGTTCGTAGATTACTCCTGACAGAAAAAATAGACCAGACGAACAGAGTCCATGGGCTACACAAGTGTATAAGCAGGAGCTAAATCCTCAAAGGCCTCAACTTCCTAAGCCTCCTGAGGCTAGGCCTATATGGCTAACAGAAGAGTAGGCAATTAAAGCTTTTAAGTCTACTTGTCGCAAACAAATAAGTCTTACGGCTAATCCTCCTAGTAGTCCAAGAGAAACTAGTAGACTTCTAAAGAAAACTACTTTACCCTGAAAGAATCCTATGAACCGTATTATCCCATAACATCCTAGTTTTAATAATACGCATGCTAACATAAGCAATCTCCGAGATCTTCTTCGTTCGTAGATTACTCCTGACAGAAAAAATAGACCAGACGAACAGAGTCCATGGGCTACACAAGTGTATAAGCAGGAGCTAAATCCTCAAAGGCCTCAACTTCCTAAGCCTCGTGAGGCTAGGCCTATATGGCTAACAGAAGAGTAGGCAATTAAAGCTTTTAAGTCTACTTGTCGCAAACAAATAAGTCTTACGGCTAATCCTCCTAGTAGTCCAAGAGAAACTAGTAGACTTCTAAAGAAAACTACTTTACCCTGAAAGAATCCTATGAACCGTATTATCCCATAACATCCTAGTTTTAATAATACCCCTGCTAACATTATAGAGCCTGAGACAGGTGCTTCAACGTGTGCTTTAGGAAGTCAAAGATGGACATAAAATGCAGGTAATTTAACTAGGAAGGCGAAAATAGAGAAAAAGAATCAGAATCTGATTCAGAAAGGGGTGTCAAATATTTGGTTAAGGAGTGAGAATCTAAATCCTCCTACGAGTTTTCTTGTAAAAAAAATAGAAATTAATAAAGGAAGGGAAGCAAAGATTGTATACAGGAGGAGGTAAATTCCGGCTTGCAATCGCTCGGGTTGATATCCTCAACCCATAATTAATAAGTAAATTGGAATTAAAGATCCTTCAAAAAAAATATAAAATGAGAAGAGGTCTGTTGTAGAGAAGGTAAAGAAAAGCAGAGTGAGTATTAAGATTAGAATGAAACAGAATTTTTGATAGTAATAGTTACTTACTTTATAATCATGGCTCGATAGGAGTATTAGTAAAATAATTCAAATGGTTAAGAGAATTATGAACCATCTTAAGATGTCAGACCCAAGGAAAGAGTGTCTAGTAACGTTTGAGTTATATATAAATAATCATCTATTTCTTAAGACTATAAGGTACATAAAATAGAATATAAATTCTTTTGATAAGGATATTAATATGAGACCAGAAATAAGAAAAGATATTTTTATCATTTTAGTGCTCTGAAGCATCTTATATAGTCAGAGCCATGAGAGCGAACTATAGTTACCATAATTCCGACTCCTAGTCTCCCTTCACATACGGATGCTACTAAGAAAATTAATCTAAGATAAGTCTCGATACCTAATTTTATAGTACATAGTATAAGTAAGAGGAAAATTGATAAAACGATATATTCCAAACTAATTAACATATTTATTAGGTGTTTACGTTTGGAAATATAAATTCAAGTTCCAACAAGAAAAAGGAATATTGGTAGGGTAAGAAAGATATTAGTCACTCAGAAAGACCCAAGAGCAACATAGATTTCCAAAACCTGTATTTTTTTTAAACTACTTTCTGTAGGTTTGATAAGGGGCTTAATTTTAGGTCTGATACTAAGCTTTAATAGTTATAATAAAATTTTGTATAAAAATTAGAAAGAAAATGTTACAATAAAATTGCAAGTCTTGAAGTTAGCAGCCCCAAGAATTTCACTTTCTATCTTAGGAAAAAGGATTTCTTCTCATCAACGAAAATGAAGTGTGTTTGTATACACTACTAAGATTTAAAGTAGGGTAATTTGTTACCTTCTTTTGAGTGCAGGTCAAATATTATAAAAACTTCTACTCTCTTAATTAAAGTTGATACTTATCTTATCATTAACAGTGATATTGCTTATAGAATTTAGCTATAATTAAAGAACAAGGGCCTGTATGGCCAAGGACCGGGTCGAAACCGATAGCGATTTTCGCTTCTAATTCACGTAATTCAGTCTAGGGTTCCCTCTTTTCATTCGTAGTAGAGTCCTAAGGTTACTAAAAGGAGGAATAAGCCTCCAGAGATTATTCATTGTATGGGGGGGATAGAGTTTGAGATAAGGCCTAAAGGGAGTAAAATTGAGATTTCAATATCGAAAATTAAGAAGACAATTGCGATTGGGAAAAATCGGATTGAAAATGGGATACGGGAAGTGTTTTTTGGGTCGAAGCCGCATTCAAAAGGAGAAACCTTTTCTCGGTCTAGAATTGTTTTTTTAGAGAATAGTGTTGATAAAAGAATTAGTAGAGATCTGATAGCAACTGCGATAAAGAAGGCGAGTATTATTAGTTTTATTGCTTAATCCTAAATTGGGACCTACAGATTGGAAGTCTATAATACTTCTTATACTAATTAAGCATCCTCCTCATCAATAGATAGAAACATAAAGGAAGAGTCAGACTACATCAACGAAATGCCAATATCAAGCCGCGGCTTCAAATCCAAAATGGTGGGTAGCTGAAAAGTGAAATTTAATTATGCGGAATAAACATACTATTAAAAAAGTAGAACCAATAATTACGTGTAAGCCATGGAACCCTGTAGCTACAAAAAATGTTGATCCATATACAGCTTCAGCAATTGTAAAAGGAGCTTCAACATACTCATAAGCTTGGAGAGCAGTAAAATAAATACCTAAGATAATTGTTAGAGTTAATGCTTGAACAGCTTGAGAGTGGTTTCCTATTATTAGGGCATGATGGGACCATGTAATTGTTACCCCTGAAGCTAGAAGAATAGCAGTATTGAGAAGGGGGACTTGGAACGGGTTAAATGGAATAATTCCTATAGGGGGTCATTGTGTTCCGATTTCTACAGAAGGAGCCAGGCTAGCATGAAAGAAAGCTCAGAAGAATGAAACAAAAAAGAAGATTTCTGAAACAATAAATAAAATTATCCCCCATCGAAGGTTAGTAATTACTCTTCTATTATGGAGGCCTTGGAGGGTTCCTTCTCGAGCGATGTCTCGTCATCATTGGTAAGAGGAGATTACTAGGATAAATAGGCCTAAGAGAAGAATTATTATGGAATTGTAATGAAATCAGTAAGAGAGCCCAGATGTAAGTGTTAAAGCTCCAATAGAGGCTGTTAAAGGTCAAGGGCTTATATCTACTAAATGGAAGGGGTGATGTGAGTGAGTTGTCATTATACTTCACTAGCGTAAAGAGTTGAAAGCGTAGCAAAAACATAAGCTTGAATAACAGCGACGGCTGCTTCAAGGGTTATAAGAGCAAGTTGTGCGAAGGTTACTGTAATAATGATTACTATTCTTCTATTTACCATGCTTTCTCCTAGAAGGATTAATAAAAGGTGGCCAGCTGTAAGATTGGCGGCTAATCGTACTGATAAGGTAATAGGCCGAATAATATTTCTAATTGATTCAATTAATACTATAAATGGTATTAGGACTACTGGTGTTCCTAAAGGTACTAGGTGAGCGAATATGTGATTAGTGTTATTTACTCATCCGTATAGTATAAAAATAATTCAAACTGTAAGAGCTATAGAGAGGGTTATGGCAATATGGGCAGTGCTTGTGAATGTGTAAGGCATTAATCCGAACACATTATTAATTAAGATGAACATAAATAATACATTAAAGAAAATGATGTTTTTATAACTTTTAAATAAAGGTATAAATTCTTTGGTGATATAAGAAGTTAACTCTGTATATAAAATAGATGATTTAGAAGTGGAGATTCAGTAAAGAGGGTAAAATACAATAATAAATAGAAATATTGATATTCAATTTAGCTGTATATTAAGTGAGGAAGATATAGGGTCAAAGGATGAAAAAAGATTTGTTATCATAATCAATTAGAAGAAAATAATTTTTTTGTAACTTTTTTTGATTCTGGGGCAATAGGAGAGTTATTGAAATAAATTATTGTGAGTATAATAAGAATTATGTTAAATGTTATAAATATAATTAATGCTCATATGATAGGTGCTATGTGGGGGATAGAAAATTGCCTTGAAAGCAATTTCAGCATGACAAGCTGAGGTTATACATTTAACTAAATTTTCTTATTCAAAGTTATTAATTCAATTTAGGAATGAGTTTATAGAAATTCTTTCTACTACGATTGGTATAAAACTGTGGTTGGCTCCACAAATTTCTGAACATTGACCAAAAAATAGACCAGGGCGGTTAATTAAGAAGGTTAACTGATTTAGACGTCCAGGAATGGCATCAGCCTTTACTCTAAGTGCTGGGATAGTTCAAGAATGAATTACGTCTGTAGAAGAGACTAGAATTCGAATATAGGTGTTTATAGGAACCACTATACGGTTATCCACCTCAATTAATCGGAATTGATTTCTTTCAAGGTCTTTGGATGGAATTATGTAGGAGTCAAATTCTACATCAAGGAAATCCGAGTATTCATAAGATCAGTACCATTGGTGGCCCATAGATTTAATAGTAAGTGAAGGATTGTCATATTCATCTAGAAGGTATAGTAGATGAAGAGAGGGTAGGGCAATAAAAATTAGAAGCAGGGCTGGAATTACGGTTCAAATTACTTCAATAAGATGCCCTTCAAGGAGGAAGCGGTCAATAAATTTATTTCTAAACATAGTGAGAATAATGTAGGCTACTAGTGTAGTAACTAAGGTTAGGACCAGTATAGCATGGTCATGGAATATAATTAGTTCTTCTATTAAAGGTGAGGCTCTGTCTTGAAAGCTTAATTGTGATCATGTTGACATTGTATTCTGAAAAAAGGACTTAAACCTTTATAGATAGATCTTAAATCTATAGCACTAATCTGCCATATCAGAATTTAGCGGATAGTAAATTGAGGTAATTCATCATAACTGTGATAATGTGGAGGGGTCGTATGGGCCCACTCTAGATTGGATGATAAATTGGGGCTAAAGATTGTTGGTCGTTGAGAGACTATAGCTTCTCAGATAATATAAATAAATCCAAGGGCTCTAATAAAGGAAAGGGTAGAACCGATTGAGGAAACTACATTTCAGGAAGTATAAGCATCTGGGTAGTCTGAGTAACGTCGCGGCATACCTGCTAACCCAAGGAAATGTTGCGGGAAGAAGGTAAGATTAACTCCGATGAATATAGAACCAAAATGAATTTTTAGTCATTTTGGTTTTATTGTAATACCTGTAAGAAGGGGGAATCAATAAACAGCTCCTGCTATGATTCCAAACACCGCTCCTATTGAAAGTACATAGTGAAAATGGGCTACTACATAGTACGTGTCGTGAAGGACGATGTCAATAGAAGAATTAGCTAGTACAACGCCTGTAACTCCTCCTACCGTGAATAAGAATAGGAACCCTAAGGCTCACAATAAAGGAGGTCTATATGAAAATTGTGAGCCATGCAGTGTACCAAGTCAACTGAAGACTTTAATTCCTGTTGGTACAGCAATAATTATAGTGGCGGAGGTAAAGTAAGCTCGAGTATCAACATCCATACCAACTGTAAACATATGGTGGGCTCAAACAACAAATCCTAAAATCCCAATAGCAATTATTGCGTAAATTATACCTAGGGTGCCAAACGATTCTTTTTTTCCTCTTTCGTTTGCTACAATATGAGAGATTATACCAAATGCTGGGAGAATCAAGATATAAACTTCAGGATGGCCGAAGAATCAAAATAAGTGTTGGTAAAGAATAGGGTCCCCTCCCCCTGTAGGGTCGAAGAATGAAGTATTTAAATTACGATCTGTTAGAAGTATTGTAATGGCTCCTGCTAATACCGGAAGAGAAAGTAAAAGTAAGATCACTGTAATAAACACTCTTCATACAAATAAGGGGAGACGATCGAAGGTTAAAGTTTCTGCTCGTATATTAATTACAGTAGACATAAAATTAATGGCTCCTAAAATTGAGGATGCTCCGGCTAAGTGGAGGGAAAAAATTGATAAATCTACGGAAGCGCCTGAGTGAGCAATATTACTTGAAAGAGGGGGGTAAACTGTTCATCCTGTTCCTGCTCCTGCTTCTACAAGGGATCCTCTAATTAGAAGTATTAGAGCTGGGGGCAGAAGTCAGAAACTTATATTATTTAAGCGGGGGAATGCTATGTCTGGAGCTCCTAATATTAATGGTAAAAGTCAATTACCAAATCCTCCAATTATAATAGGTATTACTATAAAGAAAATTATGATGAAGGCGTGAGCGGTGACAATTACGTTATAGATCTGGTCATCTCCAATAAGACTTCCAGGTTGTCCTAACTCAGCTCGGATAAGCATTCTAAGAGCTGTTCCAACTATTGCAGATCAGGCTCCAAAAATTAAATATAAGGTTCCAATATCTTTATGATTTGTAGAAAATAATCATTGTCGCGATTTAAG